TAAGAGGATTGTTTACGAATAAGCACTAATAAAATTTCGCACTCAAATACATAAGAATTATATAGGAACCAAAATAATCTTTTATTTTCTTTCGAAAAAACATAAATAGATTTCTTCTGAGTAATGGAGAGATTATTCCAATTATGGTATTCGTGAAGAAAGAATTGCAATAAGTGTAAAAAGGGAACATCTTGAATCCCGCACTGAAGGATTTGAACCAAGATTTCCATATGGATGGGATGAGGTATTAGTATATCTAAAACATAATTTAAATGCAATAATTTGTCCTCTAAAAAAGGAAAAATTGAATGAATTGATCGTAAATTATGATATTTTGGTATTTCTTTTTTTTCGAAATAAGATACTAATCGCAAAGAAAATGGAATTTCCACAATAATTGCAAAACTTTCTGATATAATTTGAGAATAAAAATGAGAATAAAAAAAAATGTTGTGAGTGTGACCAATAAAAAAATTTTGGTTACAATAATTAACCGAAGAAATCAAAGAATTCTTTTGATAAATTCGAGTAATTAAACGTTTTACAAGCGATAAACTAGATTTATTATCATAACCAAAAACTTCTATGGGTTCATAAAAAATCAAACCATGATCATGAGCAAGTGCATAAATATACTCCTGAAAGAGTAACGGATATAGGAAATATTGTTGCCAAGATCTACCTTTTTCTAAATATTCTTGTAATTCTTCCATTGACTTCAATTTCTACTTGAACCAGAAACAATAGGTATTTCTTGTATTATCAAATTATACATAGTGCAATACGGTCAGAACAGAGTATATATAATGTATGAAAAAAATATATACCCCGGAAATACAGAGTCCAATCAACAGATCTTTTTCCTCTCCCCTTCTACTATCCAATAGATTTATCTTCGTTCTATTAAATAAATTATCAGAGGATAAAAAATAAATAAATTATCGGAGGATAAAAAATCTTTTATTTTTGCAACCCGATCGCTCTTTTGACTTTGGAAATTTTTTTTGTCAGTATACTGTTTCTTCTACACATTAGTTTCCAATCCATAATAGAAAATAGGTAGGATTTTTTTTATTCTTCAAAAAAAAAAGAATCAAAGGTCCATTTACAGGAGACCCCTTCCCCACATCAGGCACTAAGTTATTTTTAACGTTTAATTAGATCGGGAAATTATTCAAATTAAGAATAAAAGCTCGTTGCTTTTTTTTTTTTATTTTACCAGAATTAGAGCCATAGAGCTCTATCCATTTATTCACTAGACCAAACTCTAACTGTGAATTTCTTAAAATAAAAAAAAAATAAGAAAGAATATAATAAGAAATTCAAAAATGAAAATGCAATTCCATTTTTTCTTATTATTTTATTACGACATGCGGTTTTTTCCATCCATTACCTTTCAGGATCAGTCGTGGTCTTATAGACTCTACCAAAAGTCTGGACGAATTCGTTACTTCATTCAAATGTGTAAAAAACCATAATCGCACTTAAAAGCCGAGTACTCTACCATTGAGTTAGCAACCCATATAAATATGTATATACAAGTGAAAAAAAAAATGGAATTGAACTATACAACTACGTAAAAACATTGAATTTGGAATTCAAAAGAAATATAAAGGAAAGATTAGATGATCAATTAAACAAAATAGCAAAGTGGATTGGGTTAAATTAAAGACAGATAAAAAAAATGTAAAAATTTACATTTAAAGACCGCCCCCCTTTTTTATAAAATAGAAAAAATTTTTGCTTTTCGTTTAAAAAATATATCTTATATAACAAATAGTAAATTTGGCAAACCCATAATTTGAATGAAGTAAAGGAAAAACCCATAAATAAATAAGGATCGAAATAAACAGATCTATTTATCTACGATCGAATTATATTTGTTCGACACACCATTGTCAATATGAAAAAATTGTTAAGAAAAAAATGAAATAAAAAAAAAATTACATAAAATAAGGATTTGTGTTGGATTGGCACAACAATAAATATGGTAAATATAAAACATCATATAGAACAAGAAAAGAGCAATTGATTGTGAGTAAATAATTACCACACAAATTTATACTAGTTACCTTTCTTTTTTCTAATTTTTTTATTTATTTTATGAATTCGTTTAAAATAAAAATTCTGCTTTTCTTAAAATATCATGAACAGTTCCTGTAGGTTGAGCACCTTTTTCAAGGAAATAACGAATAGCAGGAACGTTTAAATAAGTTTGATTTTTCATTGGATCATAAAAACCCACCTTTCGAAGATCTCTTCCTTCTCGTCGGGATCGAACATCAATTGCAACGATTTGATAGATCGCTCATTGGGATAGATATAGATAAATAACCCCCCCTAGAAACGTATAAGAGGTTTTCTCCTCATACGGCTCGAGAAAAAATGATTCTAATATTTCTGTATACTAATATTTCTGTATATAATGTAAAAAAAAAATATATATAAAAAAATTTATGACTTAGACTATGATTTAAGTTTTTCTGTTCTTACTTACATAAAAAACTCACATAAAAAAAGAAAAAAAAAAAGAAATATCATTCGTACTCATAACTCAAGTTGGGTAATTCTGAAAAAGTCCGAAGGTAAATCCTTAGGCATTTCTTGAGTCGTCTCTAACCTCTTTTGTTTGTTTTGTCTCGAATCTTTTTTTAGTCTCCATCATTATACTAAAAATAAAATATTAAGACAATTGAAAATAGTGTTTCCTTGTTCCGGAATTCTTTCTCTTTACTTTTTAAAATCATTAGGTTTAGACATTACTTCGGTGATCCTTATCCCCTTTTTCAAAACGGCAGCAACATACCTTTTGTTTTTTGTTATTTCCTTCTATGGAAAGATAATATGAACGATTTTTTCCCTTGTAATGTAATATAAAAACTATTATTTATTTTATTTCACACTTGTTGGGATTTGAATCCTACAATTTCAAATTTGAATTTCTATATTGAGGATATACTTAACAAAGTAGTCTAATTTATTAATTGTTACTAACCCTAGATTCGCCCCCCCGATAAATGAATCAATACATTTTGCTCGAGCTCCATCATGTACTATTCCTATTTACCAACCCAATACAAATTAGGTTCCTAATAGGAACAGAACAAACTATGTCGATTCAAGAGCATCTTCATTCCTATAGAATATAGAAAATGGCGGATGTAAGAATCCACAGTGAATTATGTCCTTCAAGTCGCACGTTGCTTTCTACCACATCGTTTTAAACGAAGTTTTACCATAACACTCCTCTCATTTTAAATTTTATTTTGAAACGGTATGCAATTGATTCAATATGGAATCATGAATAGTCATTGGCTCAATGATACAAAATATTTTTTATGTATGTATCTAGGGAAAGGTAAATAATTATCTGGAAAAAAGTCTTATATTATTATTATAAAGGATTTAAGTTATTTCGCCCCTCTATCCTATGGGGTGAAAGAAATTTCTAAAAAAGAAAAAAGAAAAGTTAATCCATTTCCTTAAATCTAATTAAAATCTTCAACGGATCATTCGGGATGTTATGTTAAATTATGGAAAAAATTCTTTTCGAACAAATAAACTCTAAATCTAAAAAGAACGGCCCTATGGATTTTCCAATTCCGGAATAAAATCAGTTATTAACAAAATATAAGCTATTCCAACAAAATATAAGCTATTCCAATAACTCGAAAAAGTCATAAGTTTCTCTATATTTATAATATGGATTTTTCAAATTTCTTCGAGTACCCAGGTTCATAAAAAAAAAAAAAAAGAATTTTTGTTTTCATGAGTATGAAATAGAAAAGGATTTTTTTTTCTCTTTCAATTCAGAATTCTATAATGAATTACATAATACGAGAATTCCGATTTCATGGAAAAAAGAGTTTTCCTAAGTAACTTACTTCAATATGACTATTAAAATAGTAGTCTCTTAATCTTAATGATATACCCAAAAATTGTTTTGAATTTAGAATTCAATGAAATATCTTTATTTCTACCCGTACACTCAATCGCATTTGTGAAAAACTAAATGAAAAAGGTTTTATTTTTATAGAAAATAAAGAACAAAAGGTGACACTATATCCAAGATTAAAGAAAAAAATTTCCAAACTTAAAGAGAAATTTGTTAAAGAGAAGAATCTTTCCTTTCTCATGTGGACGCTCTGGGACGGAAGGATTCGAACCTCCGAATAACGGGACCAAAACCCGTTGCCTTACCACTTGGCCACGCCCCATTTCGATTTCGAATTTCTCTTTGATACTAATAAAGACTAATATTGGTATTAGTTGTTCGTCAATCCCAATTCAAATATATATGAAATATATTACTGCTGGGATTCAACACATGAAAATATAGAAAAAAAATGATTGATCATTCCATAAAATTAAATTAAGATATTGTATGAAACTAAAATTCCTTGTATTCTCATTTGAGAATGAAAGGGAAGATTTTTGATTTGAGAGCGTTCGAAGAACAAGAAGGTTTTTTGACCTACCTTTTCATTTTTCCCTCATAAAAAGAACTCAATCGAAATCTAATTTTCTAATCTACAAGAATGAAATGTTTGTTATGCTTAATATCTTTAGTTTAATCTGTATCTGTCTTAATTTTACCCTTTCTTCGAGTAGTTTTTTCTTCGGCAAATTGCCCGAGGCTTATGCCATTTTCAATCCTATCGTAGATGTTATGCCTGTCATACCTGTACTATTTTTGCTCTTAGCCTTTGTTTGGCAAGCTGCTGTAAGTTTTCGATAAAATCTTTAATGCTCCGAAAAATTCATGATTTATACGAAACAAATTTTCTAAAAATTTATAAGATCTTATAAATTTTACATTATGAACCCTCCATTCGAAAATAGAAATTCTTGTTCTTGTATTATATTAATAGAAATTCTTGTTCTTGTATTATATTGAATAATAGCACAGTGATAAATTTTGATCAACTTATTTCCTCGTTCTGACCTTCCAGTAAACAAGGACTTTCTAAAGACCCCACAATACCAAATAATGGATATGACCAAAAATACCAAAAATTTTTGGTAATGTAAGGAATCAGAATCTTGCTTTTCTTATTATTATTACATTACAAAAACAAAAAATTAGTAAAAATTATCTTTTTCAAGAAAAGACTTCATTTTCTTTTTGGTTTCTTTTTGGGGCACTATGTCAACATAGTGTATGTGATAAAAAATAGGCAATCTATTTCCCTTTTCAAAAAAAATCTTGGAGATTGTGTAATGCTTACTCTCAAACTCTTTGTTTACACAGTAGTCATATTTTTTGTTTCTCTCTTCATCTTTGGATTCTTATCTAATGATCCGGGCCGTAATCCTGGACGTGAGGAATAAAAAAAAGATTTTGAAAGTCTGAAGCGATCGAGGGGAGCGGAGAGAGAGGGATTCGAACCCTCGGTACAAATAACTCGTACAACGGATTAGCAATCTGTCGCTTTAGTCCACTCAGCCATCTCTCCCAATTGAAATTGAAAATTTTTTATGTGGTGTGACAGGCGAAGTAAAAAAGATTTCAATTGAAAAACCTTACTTCCTTGATTTTCATTTTGTAAGAAAAGTCCATTCCCCCGGCCAGTACTTAACCAGGCCGGGTTATTACATTACTTCTCATGAATCAATCATTTCATAGATCAAATGATTTTTGTTTTTATTATATCAAATCAAAGATACTTGTTATTGAAGTTATTGAAGTAACAATAAAGACAATTTTTATCTCCATTCCAAGTGTAATTTCTTAGTATCTTATATTAGTAATATAATACTATAGAAAATACTCTAAAATATACTATAAAATATGAAAATGAAAGAATATTCAAATTAATCATTTTTTTTTTTGAGTTTAGTATTTATTAATTAGTATTAATTTTGAGTTTAGTATTTATGAATTAGTATTAAGTAGTATTTTGAATTAAGTAGTATTTTTTCTCAATTTAGTTAATTATTTAACTGGAAAAAAGCACATACAGATATTAAATAATATAATATAAAAAATGAAACACACATATGTTATAACATATATAACATAACTCTTTTATTTGTTCAAGGGACATTGAACATTTAAGATCCAATTAATCCGAGTTCAAATTCAAAAATGGGTCGGTTGAAGGGAAAGTCAAAAAAATGAGGAATTCGGCGTGGTTATAGCCCAGCTTCAATAATTCCTTCAATTTTGGACTGTCAGTAATGACTTATAACAAGTGAAAAATGATACTTTTTGCTTTATTCTAACTTTATTAGAATTTGGTTATTTTAAAAAACTTTCTGTACTTCGACTTCAAGTACCCCTGGTCGGGGAGGATGAAGTGTCAACGCTCAAATTTTAATGAGTCTGATGCTATTAAGATAGCATCTCATTCCTTTGTTCGACAAAAGGTATATTCATATATAATAATGAATATGAAGCGGGTATAGTTTAGTGGTAAAAGTGTGATTCGTTCAATTAATAACTTTAAAAGTTAAGGGGTCTTTCGGGTTTTTCATATTCCGATCAAAAAAACTTTATTTCCTAAAAAGAGTTTAATCCTTTTCCCCTCAATAGCATATTTGAGGAAAAATAGAAATTCTCACGATTTGTATCCAAAGTTCAATTGAAATTGAATAAAAGGGTTATAGAGTCACGAAGCATAATAAAAAAAAATTGGATAAAATCTTCCAATTAATAAATATAAGTAAAGGATCTATGGATGAAGATAAAAAACATAAGTGCATTTCCAATCGTAACTAGATCTTCAATTTTTGTCTTGTATAAGCTAAGATTAAAGCCAAATAGCTGGAAAATGGTAGTTTTGGTTTACTAGAACCATCAGCATATTATTTTAGCTCGGTGGAAATTAAATTTAATTGTTTTCCTCAGGATCCCTCGAGTGGAAATAGGGAACGAAGTAACTAGATTAGACGGATTTGGGATAATAGAATCCCCCTTCTCTAGAGGGATCATCTAGAAAGCGAGTGGCTTTGGGTGTCTTTAATAAGAAAAGCTGACATAGATGTTATGGATCTTATTTTTGTTTCTGGGAATACATCAATTTTCCATAAAGGAGCCGAATGAAACAAAATTTTCATGTTCGGTTTTGAATTAGAGACGTTAAGAATGATAAATTAACGTCGACTATAACCCCTAGCCTTCCAAGCTAACGATGCGGGTTCGATTCCCGCTACCCGCCCCATATTCCTTATTCTATATGCATCATGCATTCGAATATGCATTCTTTTTTTTTTTTTTTACCTAAAAAAACTAAAAAAATTCTCATTTTTTTTTATCAAAAAAAAAGATAAAGGGAGAATGCGAAAGAATAAAATAGGAATGAAAAGCGTCCATTGTCTAATGGATAGGACAGAGGTCTTCTAAACCTTTGGTATAGGTTCAAATCCTATTGGACGCAATTTTTTTCCATCTATTTTAAAAGTGGCGATACCAAGAAACCCCTTTTTTGAATGATTTGAATCAGAAATAATTCGCAAGAATAACTCTTGTTCTAACAATAGAATTAGAGTTAGAAATTT